CTGCAGCAGCAAATGCTAATCACAATAAGGGTTTGAACGAAACAAGTTTAATCATTAGTAAAGCCGAAGTCAACGAGGGCACAACTGTGAAAAAATTAAAGCCCCGGGCTCGAGGACGGGGTTATCCTATAAAAAGATCCACTTGTCATATAACTATTGTATTGAAAGATATATCTTTAGATGAAGAGGAAGAAATAGATAAAAGGAAATTCTATAAATTAGAGCTGAGGAATACTTAAAGGAAGAATATTTTATATTATAAAAAATACAAATACGCTATATTATGTTATGCTTAAAAAAAATCGAATGAATAAAAAAAAAATACAAACAGATGTCACGTTTCACGATATATATAGTAGTGGGGGATTATGGGACAAAAAATAAATCCACTCGGTTTCAGACTTGGTGCAACCCAAGGTCATCATTCTCTTTGGTTTGCACAACCAAAAAATTATTCAAAGGATCTACAAGAAGATCAAAAAATACGAGATTGTATCAAAAATTATGTGCAAAATAATATGAAAATATCCTCTAATGTAGAGGGAATTGCACGTATAGAGATTCAAAAAAGAATCGATTTGATTCAGGTCATAATCTATATGGGATTCCCCAAGTTATTAATAGAAGACAGGACTCGAAGAATCGAAGAATTACAGACGCATGTACAAAAAGAACTCAATTGTGTAAACCGAAAACTCAACATTGCTATTACAAGAATTGCAAATCCTTACGGGCACCCCAATATTCTTGCAGAATTTATAGCCGGACAATTAAAGAATAGAGTTTCATTTCGCAAAGCAATGAAAAAAGCTATTGAATTAACTGAACAGGCAGGTACAAAAGGGATTCAAGTACAAATTGCAGGGCGTATCGACGGAAAAGAAATTGCACGTGTTGAATGGATCCGAGAAGGTAGAGTTCCTCTACAAACCATTCGAGCTAAAATTGATTATTGTTCCTATGCAGTTCGAACTATCTATGGGGTATTAGGCATCAAAATTTGGATATTTGTAGACGAGGAATAATAAGAACTTACTTGACTTATATTTAGTTATATCTGGTGATAAAACAAAAAATGGCAAACTCTTTCATTCTTTTTCTGGTAAATAATAAAAAAAAAAGAACAATTCTATAAGGTTGAATAAAAATTCGATTAATCATTTGATATAATTGCTATGCTTAGTGTGTGACTCGTTGGTTTTTTTAGGGTTGGGATTCAAAAAAATGGACAGCCCATAGTACAAACTGATAACTATAGAACTAATAACCAACTCATCACTTCGTGTTATCTGGATAGAAAGAACCAGTCAAGATATGATATATAAGTCATATCATTGTAGCAACTGAAATCTTTTTTACATAAAAAAAAAAAAAAACAATCTGATTATGGGTTGTAAAGCAATATAAAGTATACAGATAAATGGAAGGGTGAGAGAAAGATAGAAAAAGAATATTAATGATATATAATTCCAATATGTAAGGTCTATGAGTCATCTCATATAAAGGGAATGTAATAAAGCATCAATACTGATTGATCCATAATTAGACAAATCCGTGCATAGAACAAAAAATCAAGAGCCCCGAGCCAATAAAGACTGAGAAGGTTGACTCAAGAATAAATTTAATTGGAGGCTCCGTTGTAAAATTCAGACCTAATCATTAATCGAGAAGTGGTGGGAACGACAGAACCTGTGAATGCATAAGATTCTATTGAAAACGAATCCTAATGATTCATTGAGTAGGATGGCGGAACGAACCAGAAACCTATTCATTTATTCTGAGAGGTCATGTCATAGACTAATCTTACAACTGAATGTTGAAAGAGTAAATATTCGCCCGCGAATTTTTTTTTTATTTCTAAATTTTAGTCGATTCGAAATAAAAGGAAAAACAAAATAAAGATTCATTATAGCGTTCTACCAAAACGACATTATCTATAAATAGAATACGTGTTAAATTCTATATTAAAACACAAAAAATTTATAATTTATAATCGATTAGATCAAATTTCAAAGAATCCCACGATTCCATATATTATTAACCGTGTATTTTTTTTGTTTAATTATTTTTAATTGTTTAATTCGCGAGGAGCTGGATGAGAAGAAACTCTCGTGTCCGGTTCTGTAGTAGAGATGGATGGAATTGCTAAACAACCATCAACTATAACCCCAAAAGAACCAGATTCCGTAAACAACACAGAGGAAGAATGAAAGGAATATCTTATCGAGGTAATCGTATTTGCTTCGGTAGATATGCTCTTCAAGCGCTTGAACCCGCTTGGATCACATCTAGACAAATAGAAGCAGGGCGGCGAGCAATGACACGAAATGCACGCCGCGGTGGAAAAATATGGGTACGCATATTTCCAGACAAACCTGTTACAGTAAGACCTACAGAAACACGTATGGGTTCGGGGAAAGGATCTCCCGAATATTGGGTAGCTGTCGTTAAACCCGGTAGAATACTTTATGAAATGAGCGGAGTAGCAGAAAATATAGCTAGAAGGGCTATTTCAATAGCGGCATCTAAAATGCCTATACGAACTCAATTCATTCTTTCTGGATAGGAATGTAGAAACAAACGAAAGGGGTTTTTGGGATGAAAAAAAACAATTGCAGGTTTCTTTTTTTGTTTTGAACAAATAATATTTCTTTTTTTTTTATTTATACCTTTGCATTGAAAAAGAAAAAACCGATAAAAAAAAAATGATATGATTCAACCTCAAACCCATTTGAATGTAGCGGATAACAGCGGGGCCCGAGAATTGATGTGTATTCGAATCATAGGAGCTAGTAATCGACGATATGCTCATATTGGTGACATTATTGTTGCTGTAATCAAGGAAGCAGTACCAAATACACCTCTAGAAAGATCAGAAGTGGTCCGAGCTGTCATTGTACGTACTTGTAAAGAACTCAAACGCGACAACGGTATGATAATACGATATGATGACAACGCTGCGGTTGTTATTGATCAAGAAGGAAATCCAAAAGGAACCCGAATTTTCGGCGCGATCGCCCGGGAATTAAGACAGTTAAATTTCACTAAAATAGTTTCATTAGCACCTGAAGTATTATAGGGGAAGACCTTAATATAGTATTTGAATGAAATTGATTAAATTTATTTAATTAATTAGTAAATTGTTTATCTATCACGTATATATCTTTAATAATTCATAAATATTAAAAAATTCAGAAAAAAAGAAAAAGAGCATGTTGATTATATCAAAATTCGGGGGAAACAAAAATCTTAGTTTATCATGAGTAAAGACACTATTGCTGACATAATAACCTCTATACGAAATGCTGACATGAATAAAAAAAGAACAGTTCGAATACCATCTACTAACATCACTGAAAATATTGTTAAAATCCTTTTACAAGAGGGTTTTATTGAAAACGTGAGAAAACATCAAGAAAGCAAAAAATATTTTTTGGTTTTAACCCTACGACATAGAAGAAATAGGAAAGGACCATATAGAACTGTTTTAAATTTAAAACGGATCAGTCGACCCGGTCTACGAATATATTCTAACTATCAACGAATTCCTAGAATTTTAGGCGGAATGGGGGTTGTAATTCTTTCTACTTCTCGAGGTATAATGACAGACCGAAAGGCTCGACTAGAAGGAATCGGCGGAGAAGTTTTGTGTTATATATGGTAATCTTTCTAATAGCCGACACGGTCATATTTGTGAAAAAAGAGAAAGGACAAGTTTATAATATTATCCCTCTTACATTAGTTGATACTTCAAAGCGGTTTTACCTGGAATGAAACAACAAAAATGGATTCATGAGGGTTTAATTACTGAACAACTTACCGATGGTATGTATCTTCCGGATTCGTTTAGATAACAAAAAAATTATTCTGGTTTTTGTTTCGTAAAGGATTTCATGTAGTTTTATACGTATACTACCAGGAAATAGACTAAAAATTGAGGTAAGTCCTTATGATTCAACCAAAGGGCGTATAATTTAGAGACTCCAAAGCAAAGACTTGAATGATTAGGCGGTTTTTTCAATTTCAACATTCTTTCGTAAGGATACAATTCGAAATTCAAAATTTCAAGAAACTTATTTTCTTCCAATAAGTAGATTCGGAATTAAAAAAAGGAATGACAAATATGAAAATAAGGGCCTCCGTTCGTAAAATTTGTGAAAAATGTCGATTGATCCGTAGGCGGGGACGAATTATAGTAATTTGTTCTAACCCGAGACATAAACAAAGACAAGGATAATCTTTCTAAAACAAAAAGACTCTCGAAATCTAAAGGACCCGATGTACAGATGTACAAATAAATAAGTAAAAAAAAAAAAAAGAATAAGGATCTGTTTTGACATGAAATGGATATATCCATATATCTCTGACTTATATTTATGAGATGATAAAATATGGCAAAACCTATACCAAAAATTGGTTCGCGTAGAAATAGACGTATTGGTTCACGTAAGAATACACGTAGAATCCCCAAGGGAGTTATTCATGTTCAAGCAAGTTTCAACAATACCATTGTGACTGTTACAGATGTACGGGGTCGAGTAATTTCTTGGTCCTCTGCCGGGGCTTGTGGATTCAAGGGTACAAGAAGGGGTACACCATTTGCCGCTCAAACCGCAGCAGGAAATGCTATTCGGACAGTAGTGGATCAAGGTATGCAACGAGCAGAAGTTATGATAAAAGGCCCGGGTCTCGGAAGAGATGCGGCATTAAGAGCTATTCGTAGAAGTGGTATACTATTAAGTTTCATACGGGATGTAACTCCTATGCCACATAATGGCTGTAGGCCTCCTAAAAAAAGACGTGTGTAAAAATAAACATTGAAGAGATTTCAAGAGAAATAAATAATTCAATGATTTGATCAAATAATATACTATGGTTCGAGAGAAAGTAACAGTATCTACTCGGACACTACAGTGGAAGTGTGTTGAATCAAGAGCAGACAGTAAGCGTCTTTATTATGGACGCTTTATTCTGGCCCCACTTATGAAAGGTCAAGCCGA